TTAAGAAGTATCAGTATCCTAAAAAAAATAGGATAACTTCGTTTTTCCTGGTCAGGTCAACAAAGGCATGAAATTTTTCGATTTTTTTATAAAATCAAATGGATTTACCTGGACCAATACATGATTTTCTTTTAGTCTTTCTGGGATCGGGTCTTATATTAGGAAGTCTGGCAGTAGTATTACTTCCGAATCCAATTTATTCGGCCTTTTCGTTGGGATTGGTTCTTTTTTGTATATCGTTATTCTATATTCTATCGAACTCCTTTTTTGTAGCTGCTGCGCAGCTCCTGATTTATGTAGGAGCTATAAATGTTTTAATCATTTTTGCTGTGATGTTCATGAATAGTTCAGAATATTACAAAGATTTTCATCTTTGGACCATTGGGGATGGAGTTACTTCAATGGTTTGTACAAGTCTTTTTATTTCACTAATTACTACTATTCCAGATACGTCCTGGTATGGGATCATTTGGACTACAAAATCAAATCATATTCTAGAACAAGATTTGATAAGTAATAGTCAACAAATTGGAATTCATTTAGCAACAGATTTTTTTCTTCCATTTGAACTGATTTCAATAATTCTTTTAGTCGCTTTAATAGGTGCTATTGCTATAGCTCGTCAATAAGAAATCTCTTTCGTTTTATTTCGTTTTATATCGATCTATTACCAATCTATTCCATTGTTCCATATTTGTTAGAATCGAATCGATTGAATTCTTATTCAGATTAAAATTAAAAATGAATCAAAATTGATAAGGAGTTGGTTAATGATACTCGAACATATACTTGTTTTGAGTGCCTATTTATTTTCTATTGGTATCTATGGATTGATCACAAGTCGAAATATGGTTAGAGCCCTTATGTGTCTTGAACTTATATTAAATTCAGTTAATATCAATTTTGTAACATTTTCTGATATTATTGATAATCGTCAATTAAGAGGAGATATTTTCTCAATTTTTGTTATAACTATTGCAGCCGCTGAAGCAGCTATTGGACCGGCTATTGTTTCATCAATTTATCGTAACAGAAACTCCACTCGTATTAACCAATCAAATTTGTTGAATAAATAGTATTAATCGTATAAATGCTAATTTGAATATTAATAAATTAGCATTTATATGATTAATATGGGGCATAAGATAAGGTATGATAGTGGTTGCAAAAACATAAGAAATCAAAGTATTTTGGCCCTCCCTCATAAATCAATTCGGAAATCAATTGATTCTGATCGCTCATTGATTCGTCTGGTATCTAAAACTCTAGGATTCATTTATAAGTTAGTTTACTAGGCCGAAAATTTATGACGTTCAAAAATGTATAGATCCAATGTCACATTCAGTAAAGATTTATGATACATGTATAGGATGTACTCAATGTGTCCGAGCGTGCCCCACCGATGTATTAGAAATGATACCCTGGGACGGATGTAAAGCTAAACAAATAGCTTCTGCTCCAAGGACCGAGGACTGTGTTGGTTGTAAGAGATGTGAATCCGCCTGCCCAACGGATTTTTTGAGTGTTCGGGTTTATTTATGGCATGAAACAACCCGCAGTATGGGTCTAGCTTACTGATACATTCCATAAAACTCTACTTGAATCCATTTTCTTTTTTTTACCGACAAAATCCGTGCTCAAAATCAAATTAAATTGAGTACGGATTTTTCTGGCCCCAAGTGTATCTTGTCTTTATTACGAACCATTTTCCTTGCTTAACAATAATTGTAGTTTTGCCAATATTTGCGGGTTGCTTAATTTTTTTTCTTCCACATAGGGGAAATAGAGTAATTCGCTGGTATACTATATGTATTTGTATATTAGAACTTCTTCTAACGACTTATGCATTCTGCTATCATTTTCAATCAGATGATCCATTAATCCAACTAATGGAGGATTATAAATGGATCCATTTTTTTGATTTCCATTGGAGATTAGGAATAGATGGACTCTCTATAGGACCAATTTTACTGACGGGATTCATCACCACTTTAGCTACTTTAGCGGCTTGGCCGGTTACTCGAGATTCTCGATTATTTTATTTCCTGATGTTAGCCATGTACAGTGGGCAAATAGGATTATTTTCTTCTCGAGATCTTTTACTTTTTTTTCTCATGTGGGAGTTAGAATTAATTCCCGTTTATCTACTTGTATCCATGTGGGGAGGAAAAAAACGTTTGTACTCAGCTACAAAATTTATTTTGTACACGGCGGGGGGTTCTGTTTTTCTTTTAATGGGAGTTCTGGGTCTCGGTTTATATGGTTCTACTGAAGCAACATTAAATTTTGAAATATTAGCCAACCGGTCCTATCCTGTGAACTTCGAAATAATATTTTATATTGGATTTTTTCTTGCTTTTGCTGTTAAATTGCCAATCATACCCCTACATACATGGTTACCAGATACCCATGGAGAAGCGCATTATAGTACTTGTATGCTTCTAGCCGGAATCTTATTAAAAATGGGAGCATATGGATTAGTTCGAATCAATATGGAATTATTTCCTCATGCTCATTCTATATTTTCTCCGTGGTTAATGATAGTAGGCGCAATGCAAATAATCTATGCAGCTTCAACATCTCTTGGTCAACGGAATTTAAAAAAAAGAATAGCCTATTCCTCTGTATCTCATATGGGTTTCATAATTATAGGAATTAGTTCTATCACGGATATGGGGCTCAACGGAGCCCTTTTACAAATAATCTCTCATGGATTTATTGGTGCTGCACTTTTTTTCTTGGCCGGAACAACTTATGATAGAATACGTCTTGTTTATCTTGACGAAATGGGTGGAATAGCTATTCCAATGCCAAAAATATTCACGATGTTCAGTAGCTTTTCGATGGCCTCCTTTGCATTACCAGGTATGAGTGGTTTTGTTGCCGAATTAATAGTCTTTTTTGGACTAATTACTAGTCCAAAATATCTTTTAATGACAAAACTCCTAATTATTTTTGTAATGGCAATTGGAATGATATTAACTCCTATTTATTTATTATCTATGTTACGTCAGATGTTCTATGGATACAAGATATTTAATGGTCTGAACTCTTCTTTTTTTGATTCTGGTCCGCGAGAGTTATTTCTTTCGATTTCTATTTTTTTACCCGTACTCGGTATTGGTATGTACCCTGATTTCGTTCTTTCATTATCAGTTGAAAAGGTTGGAGTTATTCTATCTAATTATTTTTTTAGATAATTTATAAAAGAAAACTATTATCATTTACAAAAATGTTCGTTGTACAATAACAAAAAGAACGCTTTTTCCTGTTCTTTTGCGTTAAGTAAAAAAATGAATTTGAATTGGCGAGACCTAGTGAATCACTACCCTATTTGAATATGATTCGCCGCGCTCTCGCCAATTCACACAAAGTTTTTTATCTGATATGCGTTGTACACTTTTCTATTCCTATTTGTAAGAACCCCCCTTTTCAATTAAATGCTAATGTAAATGAACCATAACTATGTAGTCCTATTCCTAATAGATTGACTCCAAAATAGCATATCCAAATTATAAGAAATCCAATAGACGCCACAATTGCTGAATTTGTACCCTTTTGTTTTCTATTTGTTCGAGTATGTAAATAAATTGCAAATACGATCCAAGTAATAAAAGCCCAAGTTTCTTTTGGGTCCCAATTCCAATAGCATCCCCATGCTTCGTTAGCCCACACTGCTCCAGAAAGAATTCCTATGGTTAAAAAGATAAATCCTAGACTAATAACTCGATAACTCCAATAATCGAATTGTTGAATCAATTGTGACCTGTAATAATTCCTTGGATAAAAAAAAGAAGTTTTTTCTAAAACATTTCTTTGTTCATTCATGTATTCGATTTCACCAAGGAAAAATGGCTTATTTAAATTTAATAAATGATTACTCGTAGAAAAAAACTTTCTCTGTTTTCTAACTGTAATGACTAGAAGTGATACTGATAATAATGATCCACATAAAAGGGCCGCATAGCCGAATATCATCATACTAACGTGCATTATTAGCCACTCGGATTGAAGAGCAGGTACTAATATTGTAGATTCGCGTATTTGAGTTAAAAGCCCTGAAGTAGCAAAGCCCTGGGAAAAAATAGCACTTGGCCCAATTATTGTGTTTAGAAGATTTTGATTTTTTTTGAAATATGGAACTATATAAATAAAGGAAAAACTCCATGAAAGAAAGATTAACGATTCATATAAATCACTTAGTGGAAAATGTCCCGAATAAATCCAACGAGAAATTAATAATCCTGTTATACAAAAAAAAGTCATTATTATGCCCGTTTCGGACGAATCATATAGTTTTAGTACCATTTCATCGACTAAAAAGGTTATCAAATGAATTGTAAGTATAATTGAAACGATCGAAAAAGAAATATGAGTTAATATGTGCTCTAAGGTTGAAAATATCATATAAAAAAAAAGTAGTTCCTTAATTATAAAATGAAATTGGAAATTGAATTCATTAATTGAATTCATTATAGGATCTATTTTTTTTTAGGAGATGACATGCCGCCACTCGGACTCGAACCGAGATGCTCTAGCACTGCTTCCTAAGAGCAGCGTGTCTACCAATTTCACCATAGCGGCCCATCTTGACCTGATAATAGCCTATGAATAAGTAATCGTCTAGATTTAAGAATTCAATTGAGTTCAATATTTTTTAGAAAAGATTCGAATGGATGAATAAAAATTTGTTCAAATAGGTATTTGAAGGTTCATTATTTTCATTTTTTATCTTGGTTTTATTGTGTATTTTAGACTCTTCTCGACTCAACTATAGAAAAACTAGATAGTCCTACTATGAAGTATATAAATTGGGGGATAGAACCTCCCCCAAATTTTTTTTTTTTTTTTTGAATTCGGTAAGGTAAAAGGTAAACAGAAGAATTCCTATTCTCCATATTCTAAGAGCGAAACGAATTCCATTCCCTGTTGATTAACTCAACAGGGAATGGAATTCGGGAATTTGATTTTCGAAATGAAATGAATGTATTTTTGAGTCAGGATTATTTAGATTATTCTAACGTGTTATGTTTTATTACTTAGTTTATTCGTTTGTCGTACAAAAAAACTTTTGGAATTCCCGCTAGAAATAGATTTCCCCAAGGAAAACGCTTTTAACGCTGCCGAATACCCCTTCCTTTTCCAAAAATTTTTACGAATACGCTTTTTTGATGCAGAAGTACGTTTTTTTGGAACTGCCATTTAAATAAAAATTAAGAGATTACTCATTGGTATAGCTGGATGTGAAAGACATCTATTGTTCAAAAAAATCTGCGCTTTTATAAATTCACTATGTATTTCTTTTTTAATTTTCTAGAAAATCTTTTTTCTAAAAAGATAAAATATAAAACAATAGATAAGAAGGGTGAACGGTGTGGGAAAATCAGATAAAATATTACTAAAAATAGAACAAAAAATTTAAATAACTTACCCGGGAAAAATATGCCTAATTTGACTTTAATTTTCAAATTCGAAGTAGATTAGTAATTAATCTATTTCTTTCATATGATTTGACCAATTGTAATTTCGTGATTTGAATATTTGAAGTATTTAGCAGAAATTCAGAAAGACTAAGTAAAAAGAAATCAAAATGAAAAAATTCTATTGAAGTTAGTACATATCTTCATTTTTTTATTGACTCCTTTCAAAAGAGGTAAGGTCCGGTGAATCGGAAATAGTTAATATTAATTAAGAATTAAAAAAAGTTTTTTTATGGAACAGACATATCAATATGTGTGGATTTTACCTTTCGTTCCACTTCCAGTCCCTATGTTAATAGGAGTGGGACTTCTTCTTTTTCCGACAGCAACAAAAAACCTTCATCGTATGTGGGCTTTTCCAAGTATTTTATTGTTAAGTATAGTCATGATTTTTTCAACTAATCTATCTATTCAACAAATAAATAGCAGTTCTATCTATCAATATGTATGGTCTTGGACCCTCGATAATGATTTTTCTTTAGAATTCGGCTGCTTGATTGATCCACTTACTTCTATTATGTTGATGTTAATCACTACTGTTGGAATTATGGTTCTTATTTATAGTGATAATTATATGGCTCACGATCAAGGATACTTGAGATTTTTTGCTTATATGAGTTTTTTCAGTACTTCCATGTTGGGATTAGTTACTAGTTCAAATTTGATACAAATTTATATTTTTTGGGAATTGGTTGGGATGTGTTCCTATCTATTAATAGGGTTTTGGTTCACACGACCCCCTGCGGCAAATGCTTGTCAAAAAGCGTTTGTAACTAATCGTGTAGGGGATTTTGGTTTATTATTAGGAATTTTAGGTTTTTATTGGATAACGGGTAGTTTTGAATTTCAGGATTTATTCGAAATCCTCAATAACTTGATTTATAATAATCAAGTCAATTTTCCATTTGTTAATTTGTGTGCTGCTCTATTATTTGCCGGTGCAGTTGCTAAATCGGCACAATTTCCCCTTCATGTGTGGTTACCTGATGCTATGGAAGGACCTACTCCTATTTCGGCTCTTATACATGCTGCTACTATGGTAGCGGCAGGGATTTTTCTTGTAGCTCGTCTTCTTCCTCTTTTCATAGTTATACCTTATATAATGAATTTAATCTCGTTGATAGGCATAATCACACTATTATTAGGAGCTACTTTAGCTCTTGCTCAAAAAGACATTAAGAGGGGTTTAGCTTATTCGACAATGTCTCAATTGGGTTATATGATGTTTGCTCTAGGAATGGGGTCTTATCGAAGTGCTTTATTTCATTTGATTACTCATGCTTATTCCAAAGCATTATTATTTTTAGGGTCTGGGTCCGTTATTCATTCAATGGAAACTCTTGTTGGTTATTCTCCGGATAAAAGTCAGAATCTCGTTCTTATGGGTGGTTTAACAAAACATGTACCGATTACCAAAACCTCCTTTTTATTAGGTACACTTTCTCTTTGTGGTATTCCACCGCTTGCTTGTTTTTGGTCAAAAGATGAAATTCTTAATGATAGTTGGTTGTATTCGCCGATTTTCGCTATAATAGCTTCGGCCACGGCAGGATTAACCGCATTTTATATGTTTCGGATCTATTTACTTACTTTTGAGGGGCATTTAAACGTTCATTTTCAAAACTATAGTGGCGCCAAAAATACCTCCTTCTATTCCATATCCCTATGGGGTAAAGGGTGTTCCAAAAAAATTAACAAAACTTTTCGTTTATTAAGAATGAATAGTAATGAAAGTTCTTCTTTTTTTTCGAAAAAGACATATCGAAGTGATGAGAATGTAAGAAAAAAAAGCGGGCGCCGCCCTTTTATTAATATTCTTCATTTTGATTATCAAAAGCCCTTTTCCTATCCTTATGAATCGGATAATACGATGTTAGTTTCTTTAACTATACTAGCCCTATTTACTTTGTTTGTTGGATCTCTAGGAATTTCTTTTAATCAAAAAGGAACAGATTTTGATATATTAACTAAATGGTTAGCTCCGTCTATTAATCTTTTACATCAAAAGTCAACGGATTCG